GAGGAACAGATTGTTCCGGCTCGATACCGTCAAGAATTTCTGACTATTGCATGGGAACAGGTTCATCTTCGAAGTATTTTTCCCTTCCAATATTTTTCTATTGGAGCTTCCCTCATTCCTTTTATCGAGCATAATGATGCGAATCGAGCTTTAATGAGTTCTAATATGCAACGTCAAGCAGTTCCACTTTCTCGGTCCGAAAAGTGCATTGTTGGAACTGGATTGGAACGCCAAGTGGCCTTAGATTCAGGAATTCCCGCTATAGCCGAACACGAGGGAAAGATCATTTATAACGATACTGACAAGATCATTTTATTTGGAAATGGGGATGCTCTAAGCATTCCATTAGTTATATATCAACGTTCCAACAAAAATACTTGCATGCATCAAAAATCCCAGGTTCAGCAAGGTAAATGCATCAAAAAGGGACAAATTTTAGCAGATGGTGCTGCTACAGTTGGCGGTGAACTCGCTTTGGGAAAAAACGTATTAGTAGCTTATATGCCATGGGAAGGTTACAATTCTGAAGATGCTGTACTGATTAGTGAGCGTCTGGTCTATGAAGATATTTATACTTCTTTTCACATACGGAAATATGAAATTCAGACTCATGTGACAAGCCATGGCCCTGAAAGAATTACTAATAAAATTCCACACCTGGAAGCCCATTTACTCCGAAATTTAGACAAAAATGGAATTGTGATCCTGGGATCTTGGGTAGAAACGGGCGATATTTTAGTGGGTAAATTAACGCCCCAAATGGCGAAAGAATCCTCGTATGCCCCGGAAGATAGATTATTACGAGCTATACTTGGGATTCAGGTATCCACCTCAAAGGAAACTTGTCTAAAACTACCTATAGGCGGCAGGGGCCGAGTTATTGATGTGAGATGGATCCACAAAAAAGGAGGTTCTAGTTATAATCCGGAAACGATTCATATATATATTTTACAGAAACGTGAAATCAAAGTAGGTGATAAAGTGGCCGGGAGACATGGAAATAAAGGTATCGTTTCAAAGATTTTGTCTAGACAGGATATGCCTTATTTGCAAGATGGAAGACCCGTTGATATGGTCTTCAATCCATTAGGGGTACCCTCACGAATGAATGTAGGACAGATATTTGAATGCTCACTCGGGTTAGCTGGGAGTATGCTAAATAGACATTATCGAATAGCACCTTTTGATGAGAGATATGAACAAGAGGCTTCGAGAAAACTTGTGTTTTCTGAATTATATGAGGCCAGTAAACAAACATCGAATCCATGGATATTTGAACCCGAATATCCGGGAAAGAGCCGAATATTTGATGGAAGAACAGGGAATCCTTTTGAACAGCCTGTTATAATTGGAAAGCCCTATATCTTGAAATTAATTCATCAAGTTGATGATAAAATACATGGACGTTCCAGTGGACATTATGCACTTGTTACACAACAACCCCTTAAAGGAAGGGCCAAGCAAGGAGGACAACGGGTAGGCGAAATGGAGGTTTGGGCCCTTGAGGGATTCGGTGTTGCTCATATTTTACAAGAGATGCTGACTTATAAATCTGATCATATTAAAGCTCGTCAAGAAGTACTTGGGACTACGATCATTGGAGGAACAATACCTAAACCCGTGGATGCTCCAGAATCTTTTCGATTGCTCGTTCGAGAACTACGATCTTTGGCTCTGGAACTGAATCATTTCCTTGTATCTGAGAAAGACTTCCAGATTCAAAGGAAGGAAGTTTAATTGAACTGAATCAGAAATTTTATTCTATGATTGATCAGTATAAACATCAACACCTCCGAATTGGATCAGTTTCTCCTCAACAAATAAGTGCTTGGGCAAAAAAAATCCTACCTAATGGAGAAATAGTTGGGGAGGTAACAAAACCCTATACTCTTCATTACAAAACCAATAAGCCCGAAAAAGATGGATTATTTTGTGAAAGAATTTTTGGGCCTATAAAAAGTGGGATTTGTGCTTGTGGAAATTATCGAGTAATCGGAGATAAAAAAGACCAACCAAAATTTTGTGAACAATGCGGAGTAGAATTTGTTGATTCTCGGATACGTAGATATCAAATGGGGTATATAAAACTAGCATGTCCAGTAACCCATGTGTGGTATTTGAAACGTCTTCCTAGTTATATCGCGAGCCTTTTAGATAAACCTCTTAAAGAATTAGAAGGTCTAGTATACTGCGATGTGTGATTTGATCAAAATTCTTATTGTACAGATTCCGAATGAGAAACTGTCATTCCATTCAATTAAATGGGGATGCCCTGGATCTGGCATGTCTCTTGGGATGAGTAACATGAAGCTCAGAATTCATGGGTGTATTGAATACTCGCCAATCAAAAGGGAATTGGTCTATGGTCAATTCAGTAACAAATAAATATTCATTTATAGCTGTACGTACCTCGTGAAAAAAAAAGACTTTAATTGTGGAATTAACTATTCCATCTCTTTTAGAAAGAACTGAAATTATGTTCAAATAAATAAATCATGAT